CCTGGTACTCAACTAACATTAAGAACTTTTCATACTGGCGGAGTATTCACAGGGGGTACTGCAGAATATGTACGAGCCCCTTCTAATGGAAAAATAAAATTCAATGAGGATTTGGTTCATCCCGCACGTACACGTCATGGACAACCCGCCCTTCTATGTTATATAGACTTGTATGTCACTATTGAGAGTGAAGATATTCTACATAATGTGAATATTCCACCAAAAAGTTTGCTTTTAGTTCAAAACAATCAATATGTTGAATCCGAACAAGTGATTGCCGAAATTCGTGCGGGGACATCCACCTTGAATTTTAAGGAAAGGGTTCGAAAACATATTTATTCTGACTCGGAGGGGAAATGCACTGGAGTACCGATGTGTACCATGCACCCGAATTTACATACAGTAATGTTCATCTCTTACCAAAAACAAGTCGTTTATGGATATTATCAGGAAGGCCGTACAGATCCAGTGTAGTTACCTTTTCGCTCCACAAGGATCAAGATCAAACGAACGTTCATTCTCTTTCTTTCGAACAAAGATATATTTCTAACTCCTCAGTGACTAATGATCAAGTAAAAGATAAATTTTCGGACCCTTCTAGTAAAAAAAGGATAGGATTCCGGATTATTCAGAACTTAATCGAATGGGTCATTGTAATCTCATATATCCTGCCAAAAATTTTGATTTATTGGCAAAGAGGCGAAGAAATAGATTCATTATTCCATTTCAATTGAGTCAAGAACGAGACAAAGAATTAATGCCCCCTTCCCATATTTCGATTGAAATACCCATAAATGGTATTTTCCGTAGAAATAGTATTTTTGCTTATTTCCACGATCCGCGATACCGAAGAAAGAGTTCGGGAATTACTAAATATGGGACTATAGAGATAAATTCAGTCGTTGAATTTCGACCAAAAGACCAAACGAAAGTAGATCCCCTTTTTTCATTCCCGAGGAAGTGCATATCTTACCCGGATCTTCTCCCATAATGGTACGGAACAACAGTATCATTGGAGTAGATACGCAAATCACTTTAAATATACGAAGCCGAGTAGGCGGAGTGGCCCGAGTGGAGAGAAAAAAACAAGATTGAACTTCAAATTTTTTCTGGAGATATCCATTTTCCTGGGGAGATAGATAAGATATCCCGACACAGTGGCATTTTGATACCACCAGGAAAGACAAATTCCAAGGAATCAAAAAATTTGAAAAATTGGATCTATGTCCAACGGATCACCCCTACCAAGAAAAAAAGTTTTTTGTTTTGGTTCGACCCGTAGTCACATATGAAATAACGGATGGTATAAATTTAGCAACACTTTTCCCTCAGGATCTGTTGCAGGAAAGGGATAATGTGCGACTTCAAGTTGTCAATTATATCTTTTATGGAAATGGCAAAGCCACTCGGGAAATTTCTGACACAAACATTCAATTAGTTCGTACTTGTTTAGTATTGAATTGGAACCAAGACAAAAAAGTTCTTCTATCGAAGAGGCCGGGGCTTCCCTTGTTGAAGTAAGAACAAATGGTATGATTCGAGATTTTATAAGGATCGATTTAGCAAAATTCGCTTTTTCGTATATGGGGAAAAGGAATGATCCCTTATTTTTTAATGATGATGGACCATATCATACCAATATGAATCCATTTTATTCCATTTTTTCAAAGACAAAACTTCAAAAATCATTTAACCAAAATCAAGGAACTGTTCGTACGTTGTCGGGTAAAAATAAGGAATGTCAACCTTTTCTAATTTTGTCATCATCCAATTGTTTTCGAATAGGTCCATTCACATTCAACGGTGTAAAATATCACAAAGAATCAATTAAAAAGATCACCTAATTCCAATTAGGAATTCATTGGGCCCCTTAGGAACAGCCCTTCAATTTGCGAATTTTTTTCATTTTACTATTTAATAACTCATAATCAGACCTTGGTAACTAATTATTTACAACTTGACAATTTAAAACAAACCTTTCAAGTACTTAATTTTAAATATTATTTAATGGATGAAAATGGGAGAATTTATAATCCCGATCCATGCAGTAACATCATTTTGAATCCATTAAAATTGAATTGGTATTTTCTTCATTACAATTTTTGTGAAGAGACATCCACAAAAATTTGTCTTGGACAATTTCTTTGCGAAAATGCATGCATAGCCAAACACCAACCGCACTTAAAATCGGGTCAAGTTCTAATTGTTCAATTTGACTCTGTAGTAATAAGATCGGCTAAGCCTTATTTGGCCACCCCAGGAACAAGAGTTCAAAGGCATTATGGGGAAATCATTTATGGAGGGGATATATTAGTTACATTTATATATGAAAAATCGAGGTCTAGTGATATAACACAAGGTCTTCCAAAAGTGGAACAAGTCTTAGAAGCTCGTTCGATTGATTCAATATCCATGAATCTAGAAAGTAGGATTGATGGTTGGAACGAACATATAACAAGAATTCTAGGGAATTCTTGGGGATTCTTGATTGGAGCTGAGCTAACTATGGCGCAAAGTCGTATTTCTTTGGTTAATAGGATCCAAAGGGTTTATCGATCCCAGGGGTGCAGATCCATAATAGGCATATAGAACTTATTGTACGTCAAATAACATCAAAAGTCTTGGTTTCAGAAGATGGAATGTCTAATGTTTTTTTGCCCGGAGAACTAATTGGGTTGTTGCGGGCGGAACGAACGGGGCGCGCTTTGGAAGAAGCGATCTGCTATCGAGCTATCTTATTGGGAATAACGAGAGCATCTCTAAATACTCAAAGTTTTATATCCGAAGCGAGTTTTCAAGAAACTGCTCGAGTTTTAGCAAAAGCAGCTCTCCGGGGCCGGATCGATTGGTTGAAAGGACTAAAAGAAAACGTTGTTCTGGGGGGATGATACCTGCCGGTACCGGATTCAAGGGATTCGTACACCGTTCAAATCAACAAAAGAACATTTCCTTGAAAACAAAAAAAAGAATCTATTCGAGGGAGAAATGAGAGATATTTTGTTTTACCATAGAGAATTATTTGATTCTTGTCTTTCAAAGAATTTCCACGATAGACCAAAACAACAATGATTTCTGGGATTTAATACAAGAGATTCATCCTTTTTATCTTCTCTGTATTTGTTATGGTTATTTAATTTAGTAATAAAATAAAGAAATTCAAATAATAACAAATAGAAAGAAATTAGTGGTTTGGGTTGTGTATCAATGGCCAATCCGCCTTAGAAAAGAAGGTTCCGTTGGAACAATTACTTATTTCAGGATACCTCGTCTCTTTATTAAATAAAAAAAGGGAAAGTGTGGGGAGAAATGACAAGAAGATATTGGAACATCAATTTGGAAGAGATGATGGAGGCGGGAGTTCATTTGGGTCACGGGATTCGGAAATGGAATCCTAGAATGGCACCTTATATCTCTGCAAAACGGAAGGGCATTCATATTATAAATCTTACTAGAACTGCTCGTTTTTTATCAGAGGTCTGTGATTTAGTTTTTGATGCAGCAAGCAGAGGAAAACAATTTTTAATTGTTGGGACAAAATGGAAAGTAGCTGATTCAGTAGCACGGGCTGCAATAAGGGCTCGATCCCATTATGTTAATAAAAAGTGGCTTGGAGGTATGTTAACGAATTGGTCCACTACAAAAAGGAAACTTCAAAAATTCAGGGACTTGAGAGTGGAACAAAAGACGGGGAGACTCGCCCGTCTTCCGAAGAGAGATGCAGCCATGTTGAAGAGACAATTATCTCACTTGCAAAGATATCTGGGTGGGATTAAATATATGACAGAGTTACCTGATATTGTAATCATCGTTGATCAACAAGAAGAATATAAGGCCCTTCGAGAATGTATTACTTTGGGAATTCCAACGATTTGTTTAATCGATACAAATTGTGATCCGGATCTCGCAGATATTTCGATTCCGGCGAACGATGATTCTATAGCTTCAATCCGATTAATTCTTACCAAATTAGTATTTGCAATTTGTGAGGGCCGCTTATATAAGAAATCCTTGATTCAAGATAAAATCAAAAATTGACTTCGTAAACTCGATAATAGAATCGGTTACTATTCCTGAATCTCAAAAAATATATAAAAACGACTGGGGATTTTATGTGATTAATCGGTATCCTAAATATAAAATTCAAGTAGACAAGTCGAGAAATAGATAATAGATGGTTGAATCAAAATAATTTATTTTAAAGTGATATTTCAGTCAGAGGACAATATGAATGTTCTATCATACTCAATCAACACGCTAAAGGGGTTATACGATATATCCGGTGTGGAAGTAGGCCAACATTTCTATTGGCAAATAGGGGGTTCCAAATCCATGGCCAGGTACTTATTACTTCTTGGGTTGTAATTGCTATCTTATTAGGTTCAGCTGCTATAGCTGTTCGGAATCCACAAACCATTCCGACTGGCGGTCAGAATTTCTTTGAATATGTCCTTGAATTCATTCGAGACGTGAGCAAAACTCAAATTGGAGAAGAATATCGCCCCTGGGTTCCCTTTATTGGGACTATGTTTCTATTTATTTTTGTTTCTAATTGGTCAGGGGCTCTTTTACCTTGGAAAATCATACAGTTACCTCACGGGGAGTTAGCCGCACCCACGAATGATATAAATACTACTGTTGCTTTAGCTTTACTAACGTCGGTAGCCTATTTCTATGCGGGTCTTACAAAAAAAGGATTAGGTTATTTTGGTAAATACATTCAACCAACTCCAATTCTTTTACCCATTAACATCTTAGAAGATTTCACAAAACCTCTATCACTTAGTTTTCGACTTTTCGGAAATATATTAGCGGATGAACTAGTCGTTCTTGTTCTTGTTTCTTTAGTACCTTTAGTGGTTCCTATACCTGTCATGTTCCTCGGATTATTTACAAGCGGTATTCAGGCTCTTATTTTTGCAACTTTAGCCGCAGCTTATATAGGCGAATCCATGGAGGGCCATCATTGATTAGTCTTAGAAAGAGTCCTTTTTTTAGCTTAGATCAAGGCAATATATGTGTGGCTCAAGATACTCTATTCTATCAGGATAATCTCTTTCTATTTTCTAAATATACAAATAGAGTCTACGATAATAGAAAAACGATCTTCGAGAAGTTTCAACTAAAGGGGAGTTGGTTAGTAGAGAGGGGTCGCGCCAGGTATGATGTGTAATCCAATGGCTATAAGTTAACTCTTGTAGATTAGATGTTTCGAAGAATGATTCGAAAATCCGATTGAATTTAAGATAGAATGGGCAGTTTACGTTATGGAAGAAAGATATGTATATTTGATATTGGATATTGACAAGTTATATATGAACTAATATTTATATTTCATTAGCCCTACTTGTCTAAATTAAGATAGGTATGATATGCCAGTCGAAGCCCTTCCGTTTCGTTTATGACTGTAAATTGAATGAATAAACAGAGAAAATAAAGAAAAAGATCGAAGAATGATTAGAAAAGGAAATGAAAAAACTCAAGTTGGATTGATTCGGAAAGACTCTACAAATAGGAAATAAAAAAGATGAAGTCTTTCTAATGATCTAATGATTCAATAATATTCTTATTTCTATTTCAATTTGGAGTTTTTAGTTATTTTGACTAGATGAATATTAGCAATAGAATAATTAAGTCATAATTCATTGGTTGATTGTATCATTAACCATTTCTTTTTTTTTTGTGTGAGGAACTTATCATGAATCCACTGATTTCTGCCGCTTCCGTTATTGCTGCTGGATTGGCTGTAGGACTTGCTTCTATTGGGCCTGGAATTGGTCAAGGTACTGCTGCGGGCCAAGCTGTAGAGGGTATTGCGAGACAGCCCGAGGCAGAGGGAAAAATACGAGGTACTTTATTGCTTAGTTTGGCCTTTATGGAAGCTTTAACAATTTATGGATTGGTTGTAGCATTGGCGCTTTTATTTGCGAATCCTTTTGTTTAATCCGAGAAAAGAAAAAGAAATAGGGGAAATACATATTTCTTTTCGCGTATTGGACTTGCAGGTTGCTTTTTCACATTATATCAAAATATCGTTCCCACACAATTACTTATTCGTTGAGAAACTAACCTGCGGGAAGGACTGATTTGAGGATGAGGAATTAGTGTTACTCACTTCCTTTCTTCCTTCCCCCTTTTAGTCCAAAGGAGAGGTGTTGCAACAAAAGAGGTATTTCGCAATTCACATGAAACCTAGTACCTAATTCTATTCCAATAAGTCTTATTCTTATTGTTTATTGGGAATCTCAATTAAAAAAAGACAATTCATTTCGAAATTGAATCGATTTTTGAATCGATTTTCTATTTAGAAGTAGCAAAGAGGTGAAGCAATACAACGATTTTTTTAGTTTATCTATAAGAGGAGCTCATATGAAAAATGTAACCGATTCTTTCGTTTTCTTGGGTCACTGGCCATCCGCCGGGAGTTTCGGGTTTAATACCGATATTTTAGCAACAAATCTAATAAATCTCAGCGTAGTGATTGGTGTATTGATCTTTTTTGGAAAGGGAGTGTGTGCGGGTTGTTTATTTCAAGAATAGGTTGGATTCAACCAGCTGTACCTCTTTTTTCTTTATAACTAAGGACGAAAGGTACATGATTTCGCGAATTACTTCTGAATAAATAAAGAAACCATATGTAAGAACCATAGCATTTCGCGATTTGTTGGTAAATATACTTTGATTCTCTATCAACCAATAATGGGGGACCATTAACATGGTTAAAGCTAAACCGTTTGAAGTCTAGGCACAGCATGGTATTCTTTCTACCACTATATTAATACCGAAATGGTTTTAAAAAAGAATAGTTCGAATTTTATCGATATAGAACACTCATGTCGATAAAATGATTTGAATCCTTTATTGGAAAAATGTTCATCCTTTTTTTATTAATATTGATAGTAAATAAATGTCAAACGCTGAGTCGATGACCTACATATAAAGTAAGACAAATTTTTGGATTTGAAGTGAAGAAAAAAAAAACAACTTTGCTGACAATTACTTATTTTTTAGTTTTTGTTTGGTCAGAAGAGTCCTCTGAATATTCTGGTCTTTTTTTTTATTAGTGATACTTTATTTTTGGAATATGAACAGAGAAGAGAGGATAGGTTCATTACATTCAAAAAAGATATGGAAATTCGCCATAAATAATTGAAGTAATTGAACGTGAGAGCCAAATGAATTGAAAGATTCAAGTTTGGTTCGGGAAGGGATCATGAACGTTTTGAAATAAATGGAAAGATAATCTACTTTCATTAAGTGATTTATTAGATAATCGAAAACAGAGGATCTTGAATACTATTCGAAATTCAGAAGAACTACGCGGAAAGGCCATTGAACAGCTGGAAAAAGCCCGGACTCGCTTAAGGAAAGTAGAAAAGGAAGCGGATCAGTTTCGAGTGAATGGATATTCTGAAATAGAACGAGAAAAAATGAATTTGATTAATTCAACTTATAAAACTTTAGAACAATTAGAAAATTACAAAAATGAAAGCATTCATTTTG